CTTCCATACCTGTTTATTTTTTGTTTATTTTTGGGGGGATCATATCCCGGATAAAGAAAGAGCAAGAGTAACAAAAAAAAATGACGATTCAAATCAAGATTTCTATGGTACCCTATATCAACATCAAATCATAAAAAGAAAATAGATTCGAAAGAAAGAAATGTTGTATCAGATTGCTTGTCTTCTTGTAGTTGGATCTCCAAGTTTTTGGAATGCTCCAAATTCTACTTGAGCATCCAAATCTGGGTCAATACCAGCAAAAACGTCTCTAAACAAAGTTCGAGCACCATGCCAAATGTGTCCGAAGAAGAAGAGCAAAGCAAATGAAGCATGTCCAAAAGTAAACCAACCCCTTGGGCTGCTACGAAAAACACCATCGGATTTCAAAGTAGCACGATCTAATTCAAAAATTTCTCCCAATTGAGCGCGCCTAGCATATTTTTTGACAGTAACAGGATCACTATAACTGACTCCATTGAGTTCACCACCGTAGAACTCAACAGTTACACCTACTTGTTCGACACTATACTTTGATTCTGCCCTTCGAAAAGGAACATCAGCTCTAACAATCCCGTCTCCGTCTACCAAAACGACCGGAAATGTTTCAAAAAAGGTAGGCATACGACGTACAAAAAGTTCACGGCCTTCTTTATCTCTAAAGATAGGATGTCCTAACCATCCAACTGCTATTCCATCCCCGTTATCCATTGAGCCCGCCCTGAATAATCCCCCTTTTGCCGGATTATTTCCGATGTAATCATAAAAGGCTAATTTTTCGGGAATTTTAGACCAAGCTTCTGATAAACTTTGATTTTCGGCTAATCCAGCGCTAACTCTTCTATATATTTCTTGTTGGAAGTACCCCTGATCCCATTGATAACGAGTAGGCCCAAATAATTCGATGGGGGTAGTCGCTGAACCATACCACATAGTTCCGGCAACAACAAAAGCTGCAAAAAAGACAGCAGCGATACTACTGGAAAGGACAGTTTCAATATTGCCCATGCGCAATCCTTTGTATAGACGTTGGGGCGGGCGAACGCTAAGATGAAATAGGCCTGCTAATATGCCCAAAGTCCCTGCTGCAATATGATGAGAGGCTATTCCTCCCGGAACAAAAGGATCAAAACCCTCCACACCCCACGCTGGATTTACAGATTGTACTTTTCCTGTTAGCCCATAAGGATCGGACACCCATATGCCAGGACCATACAAGCCTGTTACATGAAATGCACCAAAACCAAAGCAAGCCACGCCTGCAAGAAATAAATGTATTCCAAATATTTTTGGCAAATCCAAAGAAGGTTTTCCTGTACGTTCATCACAAAATATTTCTAGATCCCAATACACCCAATGCCAGATAGCTGCCAAAAAGCACAATCCAGAAAAGAAAATATGCGATCCAGCCACACCTTCATAACTCCAAATACCCGGATTCGTTACACTCCCCCCCGTGATACTCCAACCGCCCCATGAATTGGTTATTCCTAAACGAGTCATGAAGGGTATAACGAACATACCCTGTCTCCACATTGGATCAAGAACAGGGTCAGAAGGATCAAAAACCGCTAATTCATACAGAGCCATCGAACCGGCCCAACCAGCAACCAAAGCAGTATGCATTATATGAACAGAAAGCAAACGTCCGGGATCATTCAATACAACGGTATGAACACGATACCAAGGCAAACCCATGGAAATACCCCTTTATGAAAGAAAAAAGACACTACGTAACTTTATTGCATTGTAAAAGACTATACTATGACTATGTTATGGACCCCCCTATTTAGTGGATTATTTCAACGTAAGGGTTCATATTTGTTCTATTCTGTTGGTAATAATGGAACAGTTTTGTTCGTAGGAACACAGAGAAGCAGATTTATTCTATACTCGATAAGTACCAATACGCAATGGGGAGGTTAATGCCATTTTCTATGAGCGAATGTGCCCATACTTGTTCATCATTAGAGGACACTATTCGTAATAATTTTCCCTTTTTTTTTCTTACTTTCTTTATAAATTTTTCTAATTTTATGAATAAAATTAGAGTTAGAGTAGGATAAAGTACAATAATTTAATTCTAAAGATAATAAAGGCTTTGTTACGTTTCCACATCAAAGTAAAATATAGTACTTAGTTCTTTTTTCTTTCATTTAATGCCTATTGGTGTTCCAAAAGTACCTTTTCGAAGTCCTGGAGAGGAAGATGCATCTTGGGTTGACATATAGTGCGACTTGTCAGATATATTGGGTCATATGGGATTTTCCCGTTTTCTCCCCAATCGAGATATCCTCTGTTTCGCCCACGAAAGATTCATTGAATCATCAAAAATTTGGAGCGTGAAGTGCAATTAGATCCATTTTTGGGGGGGATTCGAATTATTATTACTATTCTAAATTAGAAGAATTTATGGTTGGCTTAGTTGGACTACTACATTGAAGTATCCAGGCTCCGTTTAAAAAAACCAAGTAGTCTATATCATATCATAAAGGATTCCTATTTCCTATTCTTAAAAAATCCTTTTTTGTAAGTAGAAGTTATTTCAAACTCTTATGTTAATCAATCAATCGAGTAATATGCATGAAGCCGTCAACTATTTTACGGAATGCGTGAATTGAAAAAAAAAAAAGAAGGGATAACAAAAAGAAGTGGTAATGGGAGCATTTGTACTATATGTGCAAATCAAAATCGGGCGGATCTTTACCCGGAGTAGAGCATAAACCTAAAAAGATTAAAGAGGCCCATTTAAGAACAAGAAAATGACATCGTGATTTGGATTGAATCTCGATGAAACAATCCATCAATGAAAAGTTAATTGGATAAGTTTATTTTATATTATACGTTATAAATATATATATATATAATAAATATAAGGGGAACACAAACTCATGTTTCGTGAAAAATAAAAGAAAATCCTTTTATTATAAGTTATTGCTTATATATAAGTTATATTATTGCTATTGCTATGAAAAAAGAAAAAGTATTGGAATCTACACATTGATTCTCTTTTTTTTTTTTGAACCGTATGCGTCAAAAGGCGCCTGTACGGTTCCTGGGGGATACAATTTGACCCTAATCAACCGACTTTATCGAGAAAGATTACTTTTTTTAGGTCAAGAGGTTGATAGCGAGATCTCAAATCAACTTATTGGTCTTATGATATATCTTAGTATCGAGGATGATACTAAAGATCTGTATTTGTTTATAAACTCTCCTGGCGGATGGGTAATACCGGGGGTGGCTCTTTATGATACTATGCAATTTGTGCTACCAGATGTACATACAATATGCATGGGCTCAGCCGCTTCAATGGGATCTTTTATCCTGGTCGGAGGAGAAATTACCAAACGTTTAGCATTCCCTCACGCTTGGCGCCAATGAGGCTTTTATTTGACAGAAAAAAGAAGACTATGCCTTCGCCATATGAAATATGAATATTAAGTAATAATAGCATGGCACTTTGAATTCGATATAATCAATTTTGTTTTCGAAACATTAGATTAGATTATGTATCGAGAGAGTAATATGAGAAAAAGGTATTTCCTATTTTATTATCGGAAGTCCAGTTCAGCGTCACAAACTTTTTTTCACACCAGAGGTCTCTTAAGAATATTTATAGTTTAGAGAGTATAGAGCGAAAAAAAAACAAGATTCTTTTTTCCTTAGTTTATTTGATCAAACAAAAAAGCAACTTTGGGATTGCTGAATAACAGACAAATCACAGACAAAAAAATATAATAAATATATAAAGCAACGGAGCCATCATAGTATTTTTGAATTCCTCCGAAAGGAAGGGTGGTAAGTTGATCATTTACCTATCGGGGTCTGATCGATCCTATTTTTTTAGGTAAGGGTCAATTTGATTGTAGAGCCGTATGCAATGCATAATGCCCGTACGGTTGTTCGATTCTATCTTTTTTTTTTTCTTGTTATTCTTTTATTACTTTCTTTTATCTTCCCCTCATCTAGAGAAACCTTTTATTATCTTATATCATCAGGGTAATGATCCATCAACCTGCTGGTTCTTTTTCTGAAGTAGCAACGGGAGAATTCATCCTGGAAGTGGGAGAACTACTGAAACTACGTGAAACCCTGACAAGGGTTTATGTACAAAGAACGGGCAAACCCTTATGGGTTGTATCCGAAGACATGGAAAGAGATGTTTTTATGTCAGCAACAGAGGCCCAAGCTTATGGAATTGTTGATCTTGTAGCGGTTGAATGACAATAGCCTGGATTTCGCGTCAATTCGTAATTTAAAATTAACCCTGCCGAGTTTCATTTTAATATTCTATGATGAATGATTTTTATTTCCTATTCTATTGAATAAAAGTAATTCATAATCATCCGGTTAGGATCGATCTAAACCAGCCCATTATGTATATGATTCAACATGCCAACGATTAAACAACTTATTAGAAATACAAGACAGCCAATTAGAAATGTCACAAAATCCCCCGCGCTTCGGGGATGCCCTCAGCGTCGAGGAACATGTACTAGGGTGTATGTGCGACTCGTTCAGATCATGAACTAGAACAAAGGAAAGAGAACAATGTTCAAATAAAAATGATCAAATAGGATAGAACGGAAAAATGAACTACATTTCTTTTTTATTATCTAAAAAGAAGGATAATTGATCATATTCCTTTTATTTTGTATGAAATTTATGGTTTCTATTGGTGTAAAACCACTCACCTCAATTTAAGATGAGAAGCAATTCTCCATTGGTAGCAAATGGTTATCCATTAAGCGGAGGAAATCTTAGTTAACATAGACCCCTCTTGCAAGAACGGACTAACAAGGTCAGCTACCCAGCCAACTTTCATAATTAAATACCGTTACTGTATAGGTAGAGCTCGTTGTGAAAGACCTATTACTGGAGAATTTCTGGGTAGAGCCGAAGAATGTGAACTATACAAGTTAGCAATAACATTGATTAAATGAAGTAAAGGCTCCGGTGTATAGAGAAGACCTCACCGTTTAAGAAGTAACCATAGAAACGATGGAATCCACTATTTATTTATCATGCTATTTTTTTTTAATACCTAGTATATCGTATTTCGAGGTGAAATGCCTAGAAAAAATCGTGGTTGGGAAGGTTATAGTAGCCAAAGCCATTGGAATTTTTAGTTTATACATTGGAAAAATCCGTTTTGTTATTAATATACTAGGAAAGGGGCAAAAGAATAACTGAAAGAAAGGAAATCTATTAGTTATTCGTTAAAGTTTCATTTATTCAATGACCAGAATTAGACGGGGATATATCGCTCGGAGACGTAGAACAAAAATTCGTTTATTTGCATCAAGCTTTCGGGGGGCTCATTCAAGACTTACTCGAACTATTACTCAACAAAAAATAAGAGCTTTGGTTTCGGCTCATCGGGATAGGGATAAGCAAAAAATTAATTTTCGTCGTTTGTGGATCACTCGAATAAATGCAGCAATTCGTGAAAGGGGGGTATGCTATAGTTATAGTAGGTTAATAAATGATCTGTACAAAAGACAGTTGCTTCTTAATCGTAAAATACTTGCACAAATAGCTATCTCAAATAGGAATTGTCTTTATATGATTTCCAATGAGATCATAAAAGAAGTAAGTTGGAAGGAATCCACCGGTTAAACGGAGTTGCCCGGAGAATGAACTCCGGGAAGGTCGAATAAAAATGAATGAATAGAATATGATAAAATATGAGAAAGTAGTCAAAAAAAATATGAATCAACACGTTCAATAAAAAAATTTATTCTTCCCAGATTATTATTTTTTTTCTTACGACACGAGAATTCAATTCGGATTCTTGGATTTTTCCAACAAAAGACCAATCCGCTTTTGAGTTCGGATGGGGATTTGAATTCAAGTGAAGAAAGAGTAAACCTATCTTTTTCTGGCTCTAAGACTAGGAGTTCTAGTGGTCGACTCGGTTCTTTCAAATTGTTTCTCATTATTAAGAAAAGGTAACAAAGATAAAATACGAGCTTGTTTTATAGCAATAGTAATTAATCGTTGTTGTTTCAAGGTCAATCTATTCACTCGTCTAGATAATATTTTTCCCTGTTCACTAATAAATCGACTAATTAAACTCATGTTTTTATAATCAATTCGATCCCCCGATTGGATCGGGGGCAAACGCCTACGAAAAGATCGCTTGGATTTAAGAAAAGTTCGCTTGGATTTATCCATGGTTTGGTTAGTTTATTTCTTATCCCTAAAATCCTATTTAAGCCGTATCTCTAATTAGAATAAATAAATAGGATTTAGTTTGTTTATAATTATCTTTAACTTTAACTATGTTAAATATCTTATATATATAATGTCATTTTTTCCCTTTCCTTGTAAGATAAGAGCGCAGGTACTCGCTTCGATCTATTTCTTTATCTCCCCGTGAATCGTATGTTTGTTACAATATGGACAGAATTTTAGCAACTCCAATCGATTAGGCGTATTGTGCCGGTTCTTTTGAGTAATATATCTGGAAATGCCCGTTGATTCCTTATTAACACCGTTTCGAACACAAGCGGTACATTCCAAAAGAACCGGTATTCGCACATCTTTACCCTTGGCCATGAACCTCCTTTGGATTTTTCATTTACTCAACTCTTCCTCTTTCAATCCGAAACGAAAAAGAAGAAAGGAAGTAAAAAAATAGAATTTGTAACTTGCTATCTTCTTATGCAAGATTTCACTACAACCAATATAGGAAATAAGATAGAAAGATTTCGAAACTATATTTCAAATCACAGTACAGTATTTCATAGAAGTATCTTGTATAATACTCTTTCCCTAGAACCAGAGTTTCTATTCGACTTTCATAGAAATTTAATACAGAGAAATTTCATATTAATTTAATTCCAACCTGAACCCCAATCTCCCAGCCGTTGACTGCACTTTTATTCTTTCTCTTTCCTCCCTTATTCTAATTCTAAAAAGGGAAAAAAGAGAAAAGAGGGGGGGCTGCTATTTCATTTTATCTCTAATCTTCTTTATTCCTTCCCACTTCAATAACTAGAATGAAAAAAAGGGGAACGTCAACGCATCCGGGAAAAAACGATTAATCTCTATCAATAAACCTGCCAAAGAAACGAACCATAGAGTACTTAGTACCGGTGCCACAGAAAGGTATGTTTGTAGATCTCTCATTGAAAAAACTCCTTCATTTTATTTGTAATTTGTAATACAGAAGATAATACATATTGAAATGTACAATCATCCAATAAAAAGATTTACTTTTTTTTTATACAGAAAAAAACGTCCTTTTCTTCCCCAATATTGCCAACTCATTTATTTTTCCTAGGGGTTCCGTTCCATATTTCATATAGATAGAAGTTTTTTACTATTATTATATGTTAAATGAGACCAAAAAGACGAAATGGACATAAAAATTCTAGGTTTTAATAGAGGCGATAACGATGTGGAAAACAAGACAGGAATTCTCTACAATGACACTGTAGACCAATGGAAGGGATGTAGCGCAGCTTGGTAGCGCGTTTGTTTTGGGTACAAAAT